ACTCTGATCTCCTATCAGAAAAATTCCCAATTCTCCTTTTGGGGTTTCGACTCTTACATAAAGTTCTTGCTGTGATAATTCAAAAGTCGGAGAAGGTTTCTTACTAATGAATCGATAATCAAAATCATTCCATTCGGGATCCCTTACTCTATCAAAGCGTCGGATTTCTAAATTCTCATAGGGCCCCCCTGGAATTCCTTCTAGAGCCTGTTGAATAATTTTTATAGATTCTGTCATTTCGCTGATTCGTACTAAATAACGAGCTAACGAATCCCCTTCTTTTTGCCATTGTACTTCCCAATCAAATTCGTCGTAACACTCATAATGATCAACTTTACGAAGATCCCATTGTATTCCGGAAGCTCGTAGCATTGGTCCTGATAAACCCCAATTTATTGCTTCTTCTCCGCCAATAATGCCTACTCCTTCAACTCGTTCTAAAAAAATAGGATTCTGTGTAATAAGCTTTTGATATTCAGCAACCCCTGTTAAAAAATAATCGCAAAAATCTAAACATTTATCTATCCATCCATAAGGTAGATCAGCAGCTACTCCTCCGAGACGAAAATAATTATGCATCATTCGCATACCGGTGGCAGCTTCGAATAGGTCATATATCAATTCTCGTTCTCGAAAAATATAGAAGAAGGGGGTCTGTGCCCCAATATCTGCCATAAAAGGGCCAAGCCATAACAAATGCGAAGCTATACGACTCAACTCCAACATAATGACTCTGATGTAGCTCGCCCTTTTAGGTACTTGAATATTGCCTAACTGTTCTGGTGCATTTACAGTTATTGCTTCTGTGAACATAGTAGCTAAATAATCCCAACGTGTTACATAAGGCAAATATTGTATAATTGTTCGGTTTTCTGCAATTTTTTCCATTCCTCTGTGTAAATAACCCAATATTGGTTCGCAGTCAATAACATCTTCACCATCTAGAGTAACGATGAGTCGAAGAACACCATGCATTGATGGGTGGTGAGGACCCATATTGACTATCATGAGGTCTTTTCTTGTAGCTGGTGCAGTCATAGGTTTTTCCCCATTCATTCTTCCATGAATTGCTGAAAGTGAAAAAAAAGAAGTTCATCAAAATTTAAACGATCAAAAAGATTCTTCAAATTAACGAGTTTTTATCTCTCGAATATCCAACTGACCAATTATTTCTTTATAACGTACTCTATTTTTTTTTGACAAATAAGCCAATAGCCGTTGACGTTTTCCCAGAATTTTCCGTAGACCTCTCTGAGATAAATAGTCTTTTTTGTGCAATTCCAAATGTGAAGTAAGTCTCCGTATCTTATTGGTAAAACTGACTACTTGAAATTCAACAGACCCCCTGTTTTCTTTCTTTTCTTCTTGTGAAGTAACGGAAATGAATGAATTTTTGACCATAAAAGAATTTCCTCCTCCTTTTTTTACTTTACAGATATGTAATTTTATCGATCAGAAATAATAATGCCAGTAATTTGAATGTGATATACATAATGATCTTAATTTCTTTATCGACTCCTAATTTTATCAATTAAAATGAATTAATCAAATTGGATTCGAATAGGGATACAAAAGGATGGTACGTTTTTGCACTCACAAAAGCGAATAATTTATATTGAAACCGAAAATGAAGAAGATTTTGTTGATTCAATTCACTTTTTATCTAATTGATACTTTATTGACGTATATTAGAATGGGATGTAAGACAAGGTATGTGTACATCTGTTTACTTTCATATACCATATACGGTATAGGATATATAGGAAAAATAGGGTATTAACATTAACCAATTTTCAATCGTGGATACATACGTAGTCTTAACATATTGATACGACTGCCATTATTCGTATCAAACCAATAGCGATTCATACAAGCTAAATCTTCTAATCGATAATTCGGCCAAAGAAAGAACTTTAATTGAATTAATTCATTTTTATCACTATCAAGATGTTTACTTTCATCCAAAAATGGACTCCAGTTTTTTACGTTGTTCTCGTTACAAAATACCGGATTTCTATTCACACCATTTCTATTCGTTGAACTGAAACAAATTAAAATTCTCAATTCTCTACGACGTCTAGATGATAAAATATTTTCAGGAACAAGTAAATTCGAATGATTTTTATCTCTATTTCCAGTCATTCTTTGATGTTTTGAAATAGATTCATCAAAATTCTTCTTATCAACATATCCTCGTTCTCGATATCTTTGATTAATTTGGCGTTTACTCTTATGAACCAATGAAATACCTATGGTTTGATACATAATAAATTGTCCATCATTTTTTACAGACAGACGAACCGATTCGATAATCAATATTCCTTTTTTCATCAATTCTGTAAGAGGTAAATTCTTCTGAATCAGCATTATATTCAGACTCATTTCTCTTCTTTGAATAGAGGATATAGTAATTTTTCTTGGGTTTCTCAGTCTAAGCAGGAGACAATATACCTTAATATTATTGATCATTCTTTGATTCAAAGCATCGTCCCATCTCAATTGAAAAAGCAAATATCGTTTCAGGAAGAAATTTAGTTCTGCTTCCGTGTTGCTCTTGTATTGTTTTTTCGTTTTACGTTTTTTCATGTCTGATCGCGCATAATCTTCTTCAATATCTTTTTGTTGGTTTGAGAGAAGGGATCCAAGATTTCTTTGGTTTTGTGCATCTGAACCACGATCTTGTCGATCTGCGGGTTCTTTTTCTTCTTGATTTCGATTCTTTAATTCAAAAGATTTTTTTTCTTCATTCGATGGTATAAAAAAATTCCCTTTTGGCTTTCCATTGACGTTTTTATTTTCACTAACATTTTCATTTATATTCAAATTTAAAAGAAGTAATTTGCTTGGTATAATCCACGGTTTCATTTTATATGCATTATAAAGTAGCACAAATTCGGGGAAGAACCAAAGTTCCAGATTGGATATAGGACAATTTAGTATTTCTTCATTCATTCCCATCCAATCAAAAAAGATTTTTTTATGATTGGGTGGATTGATTTCTAGATCTTGATGAATTGTAAGATAAAAAAGACCTTTCTTATCAATTTTATCAATTATTGGGTAATTATTAGTTCCAATCTTAGTTTTTTTATTACTGTTGGAATCGATCTTGATCCAGGCCTCAATATTGACTTTTTTTCTAAGACAAAACTTGAGAATTTTCCAATCAAAATATTTTCTATCTGGATTTTTTTCCATATACATAATATCACCTCTTCCTAGATAATTATTGATAGGAATACCCCCCCATTTATCAAATAATTTGCCTTTAGGTGTGTTGTAATTATAAGAAATCTTTTGATTCGTATTTACTTGTAATGGTGATCCATAAACAGAAATATATGAGTTCCTCTTAGTTTCATAATTAATAGATTGATATGATAAAAGATCATATTTAAAGTATTTTTGAAAATTATCTTTTTGATTCGATAATGAATATACTTCAGAATCTTTTTGTTTTTTGTAAGAAAGTAATTGGTTTTTTTCATATGAATTCCATTTCTTTAAATCTTTCTTTTGAGCTGTACGACATTGATTGACTCTATTTCGCCATTTTTGTGGGATTAATCTAGACCATCTAATCTGAGATAAATCGTATTGATAATGACCCCTTAACCAGTTTTTCCATTGATTCGCTCCATAACTCCGAAATTTCTTATATCTTAATTCAGAATGAATTATTCCTTGTGTTCCAAAAGAATCCTTTATCCCAGTCTTAAGAAAAAAAGATGTTCCGTGATATTGAAGAACAGATCTTAATTTATCCAAGTGGGTTTGGGATAAATTGTAAAATACATATGCTTGTGACAAGGAGGATAAGTCACAAAAAATAGGTGAATTCCTTTTACTATTACTAATATTATAAAGTGACTTTTTTATAGTCGAAATAAAGTGAATTGTATTTTGATTTGTTTTATTAATTCTTTCTTGATTTGTTTCATTAGTGTAAATGTATTTATCAATCATTTTTTTTGTTGATTCAAGAAAAAGTTGTATATTGATTTGGGGAATATTAATGATACACCGAAAGACATCTATGTAGATTCTTTCAATGAAAATTTTTATAAAATAATGTAATTTACTGATTAATCGAGCATTTCTTCTTTTTAATATTTGCCAAATATTTTTTAGTGATTCTAGTCTTTTGGCATTATAAGTTGTTTTGTTAGAATTAATATTTATTCCTGGAGTTACTTTTTTTTTGTCGTTTGTAATTTTTTCTATTTGATTTCTAATTGTGCGTGTTCTATCAGTCAGATCCTTCAGTTTTTTTTCTGTCAGGGAATAATTTGTCCAATCTGTAGATCGAATTTGATTAAACGATTCATGAATTATCTGATTGTTGATTATAGAATCTTTTTCTTTTTTAGTTTCACTTAATTCATATACTTCTCTCAATCTAAATAACAGAATTTGATTTACTTTTGAAAGTACTTTTCTTATTCTTTTTATAAATAGAACACTTTTGATGACCCAATTTTTTGTTTCTTTTGAGACTGTTAGAAAAAAGTTTGTTCTTCCCTTTAAAACTCTTAAAACTAGAAAATATTTATTTTTCCATTTTTTAATTTTTTTTTTGAGTTCTTTAAAAATGGGCTCAAAAAAAGAAGGTCTTTTTCGGGGAGAACCAAAAGGAAGTTCAGCTTCCATTCCCCAAACCGTTAAAAAACAAAAATCATCTTTTTTTTTTATTTTTTTCATTAGATCTCTATGAGAGGTTTGCAGCTTAGATCTGTGCCAAGGTTTCAGACAGAAAGGAAATAGGATTTTTATCTGAATACCGTCTGTTAACCAATTTTTCGGAAATTCGGTTTCTGATAATTGAACACCATTATAGGTACATTTAACATGCATTTCTCTATTCCATTCCTGTAAATCCTTAGACCATTCAGGAAGTTGCAATAATAACATACGACCCATATTTTTAGCTACTATCAATAAAGGTAAAATAATATATTTTCTAAGAATCGATTGAGTTATTAACATAGAGCCTCTTATTA